GTTTCTTTTTGGCATCTATTCTATATCGCACTGTCCCAACAAAAATATAGAGTGCAAAATATTTGGTACATCAAATCATGATCTGGTAGATATACGTATAAATATACTTATATACATAGAAAGGAATCTGTAATCAAAGAGAAATGGTGTAAATGCCTTTTTTGTTGTGACTTGCAATAAACCCTTCTATGAAGAGTAAGGGAATAATTATTTTTTCCTATATATCGAAAATCTAGGAACAAGGAGATTAAATCGGAAATATCAACAAATTCTTGCGAAGTCAAAAAATGAAATAAAAAAAGATCAACCGTTCAAATTTAATCTCTATCGAATTTGAATATCAGAATAGCGGATACAGTCATAATTCAATAGGTCAGGTCCACTTACTTTTTGTTTTGTTGATTTCTATTCTTTCCAATGGATTTTATTGGTAGAATGGAAAATAGGAATTTGCGGTTTCATCATTCAATTTCATCATTCAAGAGGTAACTTATCATTATTCATAATAATTCAAATTTAATTTATTGAACTTTTATACTTATAAAAATACTCTCTTAAATAATGTATTCTCCCGTTTTTATTCCAAGTATTCAAAATATCTTTATTCTTCCGACCGGAGTTTTATGGAAGCCCCTTATCGGATTTGAACCGATGACTTACGCCTTACCATGGCGTTACTCTACCGCTGAGTTAAAAGGGCTTATTTGATTGAATTCTTGAATGGGTTACTATGTGGATACAATATATATATATCCATATCCAATCTCTATGTATATAGAATATTATATATATTATTCCAATATATATACAGTATATATATATATACATATATACATATGGTAGACTCATACTTGCTAGTGGGTTTTTATTCAATAAAAAAATTGATTTACCCAGCAAGTCTAAGGTAAAATGTAATGAATTGTTTCAAGACCGAACCTAATTCCGTTTCTTTCATTGAATGAATTTATTTCCATCACAATAAAGTTCACTTACACGTACACCTACCAATTCGGCATAAATTTCAAGGTATTTCATCAAGTCCTGTGATCAATAAATTATCTAAAATGCTTTGAATTTTTTTAGGGGACAAGACAGGTAGAATTTTTTCATCACGCTTACTGTTTGTTAATTCCCTTCTTTTATTGTGAGATATTCTTATCTCATCTTAACAAAAAATGAATCAATGAATGGAAGAATGAAAGCGAAAAAAGTGGAACTTAACCCCTTTTTTTTGGACCAGGGACTCCCCGAAAACCCTAGACTTTGTTACTTTAGTATTAGAGTATTAGTATTATTTACACTTTTTTATATTAGACGAAATAAATATAGATTTCGATACTAGATTTCGATTTTTTTATATATCTATATTTTTATATATCTAGATTTCAATTTTATATATAGATATAGAGATAGAGTAGAGAATGCCCATTCTAATGAGATTCATGAATATGAATGACGAATCAACAAGTTATCCGCAATTAGGAAAAGCGGAAAGATTCCTCGGATCTAATCATACATTGACAATTTAAAAAAACTATTGATACTATGATCATAGTATCATGACGGTTAGACAAATGGGCCCCCATCGTCTAGCGGTTCAGGACATCTCTCTTTCAAGGAGGCGGCGGGGATTCGATTTCCCCTGGGGGTGGGGGACTAGGAAAGGAAGTTGATCACGAATTCCCAATAGTCTTACAAGCGATTCCTCCTGGGTCGATGCCCGAGCGGTTAATGGGGACGGACTGTAAATTCGTTGGCAATATGTCTACGCTGGTTCAAATCCAGCTCGGCCCAAAAATTCCCCAATCTGCCACGTATAATCCCCGCGCCCCTTAAAAATTTTCGATACGGAGATAAACAATCCAAATTTCTGCTAGATCCCTTATTTCTCTGGGATTGTAGTTCAATTGGTCAGAGCACCGCCCTGTCAAGGCGGAAGCTGCGGGTTCGAGCCCCGTCAGTCCCGACGGATCCACTAAATACATCAATCAATTCGAAAGGGGGCCAGGGGCAGAATTGCATTCCCCCCAAAAGAAAGATCCCTTTTGATTTTCTTTGTGGTAGGAGATGGGCGGATTGGATTAATATAATTTTTGGTAGCATTATAGTAAGCATTCCAAGAAATGCCGGATCTTTTTTTTCGATTGTTCCCGATCCGTGGAATAGAATACTATATTCTTTTTTTGGAGAGGGGCACACATACACAAATGGAATTCACAATAAAAAATGAATTTAACAAGATTCCCCTAAGAGAAAGAGAATTAGAAGACTTTTCTAGATTAAACAATTTCTCTTTATGGCCCTGGTTTTATATAACCTCAATTACTAATTAAAAAATGGATTGCATTCAAATTGCACGCTGAGCCTTTGATATATACCCAGTACTAATAATCTACGGAAGGGGGTAAAGGGCAGAGATCCTCTTAGCAATTTTAGTTTCTTTCTTGTTTTGATTTGGAACTATGTGACTAATGGAAGTGGAAGGGCAATCTGATGATACTTCATGAGATCATTGTACATAGAGTAGTTATAGAAAAAACTAGCGGAAACAGACGATAAATAAAGGAATTGGGGATTGGGTCCGGAATACAAGCTGGGTTCGGTATGGATAAAAAAACTTCCTATGTTATACTATTCCATTTTCGACGAGAAATTGATTTGACAGCTCAGATATTGTTATTCATGATATTCATCCGATTCAAAACCAGCGAGATTAAGATTAAGAGGGAATAAATTCATTGAATTTACAAGTGAAAAGTTTATCATCTCTATGGGACTAAATCCCGAGTTATTGCGAAGTAAAAAAAGATTAGATTATGGAAGTAAATATTCTTGCATTTGTTGCTACTGCACTATTCATTCTAGTTCCTACCGCCTTTCTACTTATCATTTATGTAAAAACAATCAGTCAAAATGATTAATTAATTAATCATTAATTTGAAATTTCAATTAAACTTTACTTCTGAGTTCTTATCAAAAATTGACGAAATAAAATGAAAAGGATTGCAATTTTTGCGTCTTAAATGAAACTTAAATGAAATAAGCGGACTATAATCCGCAGTATTCTAATAGATAGATCGTATGGTCGAAAGAAATAGATGAATCTTTCGACCATATGATCTATTGGTATTATTGTAGTGTATAAAGTTGTACTCTAGAATATTGTACTCTAGAATAAAGGTAGAGGCTAAATCTAGATTAATATACTTAATATACAATATTATATATGTATGTATTATATATGTATGTGGATATCAATTCCATATATGGAATTGACATAGCACCGAATTCGATTTATTTGCTACACCTATTTGTATTTGTTTCCATCAATCTGAAATAATAGTTTTACTCTTATTCTTATGTCTTAGGGTTCTAATTACTAGTTACTAGATTTTTTCTGATGTTCAATAAAAATCTCGGTATCTATCAAAAGAAATAAATCAATAAAGGAAAAACGATAGGTATTTCTATTAATAAAAAAAAATTATTAGTAAAAATTCCGAAGAAGTAGTTGATTGAACCATCAACAGGAGTTTCATGGGCACTTCTCGTAGTTCGAAAAGGAAGAGTAAACCTTCTGTTAACGCCTAGAACCATGATATGAAATGTGAGTCGATAAAGCCTAAATAAAATTTCTAAAATTAGAAAGCAGTCGGTAAATGTGCGATATGCCCCTCGCCTGAGGGAAGATCCTCCTCTCTATATTAGCTCGTTAGACAACCGCTATGTTTATACACTTTCTCATAGAAAGTGCGTATACACTTAACAAAACGACTTCTTCTTTGACTTCTTTGAACAGTAAACCGGGAAACAAATAAAATAATAATAAAAAGGTCGGGTCTTCCTTAGTATCCATCTAGAAGCCTGGTAAGAGCTCCTCGATTGAAATAAAAAATTTAGGAAAAATTGGATTGGACTAAATTTCCTATCATTTAGATCCCTTTCGAAATACAAAGATAGGAGAAATATCTCTTTAATTGAAGAGTATGATTCATATAATACATTACTTCATCCGAATCCAATGGAATTCAAAATGAAGATCTTTTTATTTTCGTTTGAAATAGTTAAAAACCCGTTGCAGAACGATCTATAAAACAGTTGATACAGTTTGATTCCCCAACTCAATTAGTAATACCCCTAGAGTCCACTTCTTCCCCACACTACGAGCGAAAGGGAAAATGTAAAGACTACCATTAAAGCAGCCCAAGCGAGACTTACTATATCCATGTGAATTATGTCCCCTTATTTCTATAACTATGAAGGAGTTATTCCATCATTCCTCACTAATAATAGTATAGTGGAAGCGGGGGCGCAGAGTCAAAAGGGGATTCTGATCGAACACTATTGATAAAGCAATTCACTAAATCCACTTATTTTTTATATTCTAAAATTTTTTTTTATTATAAATATAAATTCCTATATGATGATTTGCAATCAGGAAAAATGAAGCATAAGCAAAATACATAGTAACATCTCGGGGAAATCCTCCTAATGGAACGCATAGGAATAATAAGTTTTGTTGATCCTCATAAGTAAAACAAAATAAGTAAAAAAAGCGGATAATCCTTATCTAAAATCCCATTTGATAGAATTCGTACCCTTTCTATTTTTCTCTGTGAAAGAATAGGCAGACTGTAGAAGTATATTCTTGATTAGGGGTTGCCGAAAAGAAATAGTTTCTCTTTTTCTTTTGCCCTTTACTAGAATTGAAATTCAAAGTGAATTATCCATCCAATCGAATATTGATTGGATACCCGAGGACTGAGAAGTTTTTGGGAGTCCGTCGTATATGTCGTATATGTATATAAAGTATCTTCTGTCCCCCCACCACTATTGGAATTGAATTATATTTCCTATCCAGGCTCTCCAATCTAATTGGAGGTCCAGCCATTCGGCACTAGATTAGCAGTACAGCGATTAGTGATTAGTGGAATCTCGAAGTCTTGATAACCCGTCTACCATTAGAATATTTCTAGAATATTTCCTTAAATCCTAGATAC